GACTGTTGTTTCCTTTTCATTTAACTCTTGTACATAGGCAATGAGACTCCATTTTTTACTGCGAATTTTGAAGCTGTTTTCTCTCACTCATATAACTATCTGGTTTAGTTCATCAATTTAACTGATGAATAAAAAAAGAAAAATGGATTCAATTCATTTAACTTTTTTACTAGAAACGAAAAATGAAATAAAAAAAAAGTTTCTGTTTTAACGAATCACACGTAGAGATATTGATAACACACATAGAGTTAATGGTATTTCATAACTAATTGATTGAGCAGCAGCTCGTAGACCACCTAAAAAGGAATATTTATTATTTGATCCATATCCTGACATAAGAAGTCCAATGGGAGCAATACTTGAAATAGCAATCCATAAAAAAACGCCTATACTGAGATCGGCTAGAACAAGATGATAGCCAAAAGGAATTACTGAATAACTTAACAAAATAGATATGACAGCTAGGGAGGGGCCAATACTAAATAAACTAATATTTCCTCGAGATGGAAGAAGATTCTCTTTGAAAAGCAATTTAGTCCCATCTGCTAGAGCTTGAAGAACCCCCAATGGGCCGGCATATTCAGGGCCAATACGTTGTTGTATCCCGGCGGATATTTCTCTTTCTAACCAAACAATTATGAGTACGCCTATCGTAATTCCTAATACAGTAGTTAAAATAGGGACAAACATCCATATGATGTCATAGATTTCTTTTAAGAATTCCAACCTAGAAAAAGAATTGATAGCTTCTACTTCTGTTGTATTAATTATCATTTCAACGATCAACCTCTCCCATAATGATATCTATGCTACCTAGTATCGTCATAATATCAGCCAATTTCATTCTTTTAACTAATTGAGGAAGAATTTGCAAATTGACAAAACCCGGCGGTCGAATTTTCCATCTCCAAGGAAAAACATTCTGATCTCCTATCATAAAAATCCCCAATTCTCCTTTTGGAGCTTCGACTCTTACATAAAGTTCTTGCTTCGACAATTCAAAAGTAGGAGAAGGTTTTTTACTAATGAATCGGTATTCAAAATCATTCCATTCGGTATTTCTTACTCCAGCAAAGCGCCGGGTTTCTAAATTCTCATAGGGCCCTCCCGGAATTCCTTCCAGAGCCTGTTGAATGATTTTTATAGACTCTGTCATTTCACTGATTCGTACTAAATAACGAGCTAATGAATCCCCTTCTTTTTGCCATTGGACTTCCCAGTCAAATTCGTCATAACACTCATAATGATCAATCTTACGAAGATCCCATTGTATTCCGGAAGCTCGTAACATTGGTCCTGATAAACCCCAATTTATTGCTTCCTCTTCACTAACAATGCCTACCCCTTCAACTCGTTCTAAAAAAATAGGGTTCTGCGTAATAAGCTTTTTATATTCAGCAACCTCCCTTAAAAAATAATCGCAAAAATCCAAACATTTATCTATCCAGCCATGAGGTAGATCGGCAGCTATTCCTCCAATACGAAAATAATTATGCATCATTCGCATACCGGTGGCAGCTTCGAATAGATCATATATTAATTCTCTTTCTCGAAAAATATAAAAGAAGGGGGTCTGTGCACCAATATCTGCCATAAAGGGTCCAAGCCATAACAAATGAGAAGCTATACGACTCAACTCTAACATAATTACTCTGATATAACTAGCTCTTTTAGGTACTTGAATATTTCCTAACTGCTCCGGTGCATTTACAGTTATTGCTTCTGTAAACATAGTAGCTAAATAATCCCAACGTGTTACATAAGGCAAATATTGTATAATTGTTCGGTTTTCTGCAATTTTTTCCATCCCCCTGTGTAAATAACCTAATATTGGTTCACAGTCGATAACATCTTCACCATCTAGAGTAAGGATGAGTCGAAGAACACCATGCATTGATGGGTGGTGAGGACCCATATTGATTATCATGAGGTCCTTTCTTGTAGCTGGTGCAGTCATAGGTTTTTTCCCGATTCATTCTTCCATGAATTGCTGAAAATCAAAAGAGAGTCATCAAAATTAAAATAATTTTTCAAATTAACGGGTTTTTATCTCTCGAATATTCAACTGACCTATTAATTCTTTATAACGTACTCCATTTTTTTTTGATAAATAAGCTAGTAGGCGCTGGCGCTTTCCCAAAATTTTCCGCAGACCTCTCTGAGATAAATAGTCTTTTTTGTGCAATTCCAAATGGGAAGTAAGTTTTCGTATCTTATTAGTAAAACAGAATACTTGGAATTCAACAGACCCCGGGTTTTCTTCTTTTTCTTTTTGTGAAATAACTGAAATGAATGAATTTTTTACCATAAAAGAATCCCCCCTTTTTACAAATATGCATTTTACCGATCAGTAATAATAATGTGAGTTAGTTTAATTTGGTATACATAATCAACTCACTTTTTTAAATAAAAAGAATCAATCCAATTAAACTTGCATTCGGATAGGCATACAAAACAATAGTCTATTTTGCATTTTCAAAATAAAATTGTTTAAATCTTAAAATTAAGAAGATTTTGTTGATTCGTTTTTAGAAATAACGGATACCCTATTACATTAAATTAGTATCATATATTAGACTAAAATGTAAGACAAGTTATATGTGCATTTGTTTGCTTTCATATATCCGATATGGTACAGACATAAAGTTTAATTAATTACCTTTCAATTGTGGGGTACATACGTATCCTTAACAGACTGAAACGACTTCCATTATTTGTATCAAACCAATAGCGATTCATACAAGATAAATCTTCTAATCGATAATTGGGCCAAAGAAAGAATTTGAATTTAATTAATTTTTGTCTATCAAGATCTTTATTTTCATTCAAAAATTGACTAGAACTTTTTAAATTATTCCCATTACAAAATATTATATTTTTATCCATAACTTGACTATTCTTTGAATGGAAACAAATTAGAATTCTCAATTCTCTACGACGTCGAGACGCTAAAATATTTTCAGGGAAAAGCAAATAAAAATGCTTATTTCCAGGTAGATGGCTTCGAATGGATTTATCAAAATCCTCTTTATCGGCATATCTTTGCTCTCGGTATCGTTGATTAGTACGATGCCTACTCTTATGAACTAATGAAATATTTATAGTTTGATGCAGAATAAGCTGGCCCGCTTTTTTTACAGACAGACGAAAAGGTTCAATAATCAATCTCCCCCTTTTCATTAATTCTGTAAGAGTTAAATTCTTTTTAATCAGCATTATATCAAGATTCAGCTCTCTCCTTTGAATAGAGGATAGGGTTATTTTTTTTTGATTTCTCAGTCTAAGCAAGAGACAATATACTTTGATATTATTGATCATTCTTTGATTCAAAGCACCATCCCATCTCAATTGAAAAAGTAAATATCTTTTCAGGAAGAAATCTAGTTCTGCTTCCGTATTGCTCTTGTATTGTTTTTTCTTTTGTAGTTTTTTCATGTCTGATTCCGAATAAGTTTCTGCAATCTCGTTTTCTTGGTTTTGTATATTTGAGCTAAGATCTCTTTGATTTTCTAATTCTTTTTCTTTTTTATTCTTGAATTCAAATTCCAAATATTTTTTTTCGTTCGACGGTATAAGTTCTTTTTGTTTTCTATTCATGTTTTGAGTTTCACTAAGACTTTCATTTATATTAAAATTCAAAAAAAGGAATTTGCTTGGTATAAGCCAGGGTTTTATTTTATATGCATTATAAAAGAGGAAAAATTCTGGGAAGAACCAAAGCTCTAGATTCGATATAGGATGACTTAATATTTTCGCATTCATTCCCATCCAATCCCATTTTTTTTTTTGCTTAGATAAATTGCTTTCTTCATTTTGATGAACCATAAAATAAAAAAGATCTTTTTTATCAACTTTATCAATTATTTGATACTTAGGAGCCTCGGTCTTAGTATTTTGATTCCTGTTGGTATTGACCTTGACCCAAGCTTCAATATCTACGTTTTTTCTAAAACAAAAATGGAGAATTTTACAATCAAAATATTTTCGATCCTTATTTTTTTCCATATATATACCGGCACTTTTTCCTAGAAAATTATTGATAGGTATATAGGCTAATCTAGCAAAATTTTTTCTTTTTTGTGTATTGTAATTATAAGAATTCTTTGGAGTTTGATTTACTTGCAATGGTGATCTATAAACAGATAGGTCCTCATAATTAATAGATCTATAAGATAAAAGATTATATCTATAGTATTTTTGAAAATTCTCTTTCTGATTTGGTAATAAATATATTTCGTAATCACTTTGTTTTTTATAATAACTTAATTGTTCTTTTTCATATGAAACTTCTTTGTTTAAATTTGTATCTTGAATTGTACGACATTTTTTGGTGCTATTTCGCCACTTTTGTGCTATTAATTTAGACCATCTAATCTGGGATAAATTATATTGATAATAACCTTTTAACCAGCTTTTCCATTGATTTTTTTTCAAGTTCGGAAGTTTCTTATCTTTGAATTTAGAATCAATTATTCCTTGTCTGCCAAAATAATTTTTGATTGAAGTTTTAAGAAAAAAAGGTGTTCCGTGATATTCAAGAATAGATCTTAACTTAAACAAGTTAAGAACTTGAACTTGTGATAATTTGTAAAATACATATGCTTGTGAGAAAGAAGATAATTCATCAAAATTCTGTGAATTATTATTACTAATATTATAAATATTATAAAAGGGCTTTTGTATAGTTGAAATAAAGTCAATCGTATTTTGATTGGTTTTATTACTTTTTTCGTTATTTTTTTTAGTATTGGAAATAGGTTTCTCAATCAAATTTTTTGTTGATTCAAGAAAAAGTTTTGTATTTATTCTGGGAATATTAATGATAGTAGATAGAAGGATATCTATGTATATCTTTTCAATGAAAAATTTGATAAAAAAAGAAAATTTACGTATTAATCGAGTACTACGTCTTTTTAATATTTGCCAAAGCGTTTTTGTTAATTGAAATTTTTTAGCATTAAAACTATTAGTATTAGAACTAACATTTCTTCCTGGAGTCA